TGTTCTATAAACTTGTATGTAACTATTGAGAGTGAAGATATTCGACATAATGTAAATATTCCACCCCAAAGTTTTATTTTAGTTCAAAACGATCAATATGTAGAATCAGAACAGGTGATTGCTGAGATTCGCGCGGGAACATCCACTTTGAATTTTAAAGAGAGGGTTCGAAAACATATTTATTCTGACTCAGACGGAGAGATGCATTGGAGCACTGACGTGTATCATGCACCGGAATTTACATATGGTAATGTTCATCTATTACCAAAAACAAGCCATTTATGGATATTATTAGGAAGGCCACGCGGATCCAGTCTAGTTTCACTTTCGCTCCACAAGGATCAAGATCAAATGAGTGCGCATTCTCGTTCTGTCAAGAGAAGATCGACTTCTAACCTATCAGGAACGAATGATCCGCCAAGACAAAAATTCTTTACTTCGGATTTTGGGGGTCAAAAAGAAGATAGAATTCCTGATTATTCAGACCTTAGTCGACATAGACATATATGTACTAGCCGTCGTAATCTCATAGATCCGACCACTCTCTACCAGAATTCTGATTTCTTCTCAAAGAGACGAAGAAATAGATTCATCATTTCACTCCAATCGATTCAAGAACGCGCGAACGAACTAATGCCCCCTTCAGGTATCTCGATTGAAATCCCCACCAATGGTATTTTCCGTAGAAACAGCATTCTTGCATATTTCGACGATCCTCGATACAGAAGAAAGAGTTCAGGCATTACTAAATACGGGACTCTAGAAATGCATTCAATCGTCAAAAAAGAAGATTTGATTGAGTATCGAGGAGGCAAGGAATTTAGGCCAAAATACCAAATGCAAGTAGATCGATTTTTTTTCATTCCCGAGGAAGTGCATATCTTACCCGGATCTTCTTCCATAATGGTACGGAACAATAGTATCATTGGGGTAGGTACACAAATTACTTTAAATATAAGAAGCCGAGCGGCTGGGTTGGTTCGAGTGGAGAGAAAAAAAAAAAGAATTGAACTTAAAATCTTTTATGGAGATATCCACTTTCCTGGAGAGACAGATAAGATATCCCGACATAGCGGCGTTTTGATACCACCAGGAACAGGAAAACAAAATTTCAAAGAATCAAAAAAATGGAAAAATTGGATCTATGTTCAACGGATCACACCTAGCAAGAAAAAGTATTTTGTTTTGGTTCGGCCTGTCGTCACATATGAAATAACGGACGGTATAACTTTAGCAACGCTTTTCCCCCCGGATCTGTTGCAGGAAAGGGATAATGTGCAACTTCAAGTTGTCAATTATATACTTTATGGAAACGGTAAACCAATTCGAGGAATTTCTGATACAAATATTCAATTAGTTCGAACTTGTTTAGTATTGAATTGGGACCAAGACAAAAAAAGTTCGTCTAGTCAAGACGCCTGCGCTTCCTTTGTTGAAATAAGGGCAAATGGTTTGATTCGACATTTCCTAAGAATCGACTTGGCGAAATCCATTATTTCATATATCGCAAAAAGGAATGATCCGTCGGGCTCCGGATTGCTCTCTGATAATGGATTAGATTGCACCAATATCAATCCGTTTTCTTCCATTTATTCCAAGGCAAGAATTCAACAACCCCTTAATCAAAATCAAAGAACTATTCATACGTTATTAAATAGAAATACGGGATTCCAGTCGTTGATAATTTTGTCATCATCCAATTGTTTTCGAATGGGTCCATTCAACGATGGAAAATATCACAATAGGAATATGATAAAAGAATCAATTAAAATTACAAAAGATCCTCTCATTCCAATTAATAATTCACCGGGGCCTTTAGGAACAGCCTTTCTAATTGCGAATGTTTATTCATTTTACCATTTAATAACTCATAACCAGATCTTGGTAAATAACTATTTGCAACTTGACAATTTAAATTTAAAACAGACTTTTCAAGTAATTAAATATTATTTAATCGATGAAACTGAGCAAATTGATAAGCCCGACCCGTGCAGTAACATTATTTTCAATTTGAATTGGTATTTTCTCCATCCCAATTATTGTCAAGAAACATCTATAATAATGAGTCTTGGGCAGTTTATTTGTGAAAATATATCTATAGCCAAAAACGCACCATGCCTAAAATCGGGTCAAGTTATACTTGTTCAAGTCGACTCTGTAGTAATACGATCGGCTAAGCCTTATTTGGCCACTCCAGGAGCAACTGTTCACGGCCATTATGGGGAAATCGTGTACGAAGGAGATACTTTAATTACATTTATCTATGAAAAATCAAGATCTGGTGATATAACCCAGGGGCTTCCAAAAGTGGAACAAGTGTTAGAAGTGCGTTCGGTTGATTCAATATCGATGAATCTAGAAAAAAGGATTGAGGGCTGGAACGAACGTATAACAAGAATTCTTGGAATGCCGTGGACATTCTTGATTGGTGCTGAGCTAACTATAGTGCAAAGTCGTATCTCTTTGGTTAATAAGATTCAAAAGGTTTATCGATCCCAGG